TTTTCCCACCTTCAGAAGAAAAAATTCCCCTATCATTCGATTTTCTGAAAGGTAACTATCTTGGTTTCGTATATAAATTTATATAGAATCTTTGAAAAAGACTTTCTTTCCTAAGAAAGAAAAACTTACTATCTTTGGGATCTGATCCTACACCGCTGCTCAAGACTTTAGTGGATCAACTCTATTACATAAGTGGATTCCTATTTTATCTCACATCACGAGATAAGTATATCTACCATCATGACATAAGTACGCAGTTATTATTGTATTGGCCCCAAATTTCGCCAATTGATCTTTACGGTGCTTCCCTTACCAATTAGATTCTTTTTTTATCCATAGAAAAAGTAGCTAGGTATATCTATTTATTTTCTTCATATTTCAACTTTTATGAATATAAAGTTTTTTTCTTTGCTACAGCTGATAAAAATCGTTGTTTTAGACGATGTATATGTAGAAAGCCTTTTTTTGTTTTTCTTTTTTTACTTCTATAGTGAAGATAGTCGCACGTAATGACAGATCACGGCCATATTATTAAAAGCTTGTGGTAAGAATGGATTTCGTTCTAGTGCTCGAAAATAATATTCCAAAGCTTTCGTATGTTCTCCATTACTTGTATGGATAAGACCTATATTATAGAGTATATAACTTCGATCATAAGGATCAATTTCTAGTCGCATAGCTTCATAATAATTCTGTAAAGCTTCTGCATAATTTCCTTCGGATTGAGCTGACATCCGTTACGGTCGCCATTCAATTAAAAGAATCTCCGTTCCAAAACCGTACGTGAGATTTTCACCTCATACGGCTCCTCCCTTATGTGCATAAGGAGAATATACATGAAATCAAAAAGATGAAAATATTCTCATTATGGACTGAGCAGGGCTAGTGTTTTTACAAGAAATCTCTAGCCAACCTTCCTGCAAGAGATCTTTTCTTAATATCAAGGGTGTTGAGACTAGATAACTAGATAGAAATGAGAACTCGAGCAATTTCTTTGTTTTCAACGCCTCCTAATTTCCAGGAATTAGTCACTTCAAACAACCTTCGATGGTTATATTGGTATCCAAAGTACGAACGAGATGGATGTTTGTTGTCCCAACCATTCTTTTAGTCCCGAGCCCAATAAGGAAAGGGGTCATTTCTAACAAGGTTTTCGTGTTGTTGATTCCTAGGTGTAGTGCTTCTTCCCTTATGCTGTCCGTTGGTACTAGTGTAGTGGAGTAGGATTGCCCCATAATACAGAACCTCTAGATATAACCTTTCGCTCAATACTAGAATCTAAGATTGAAACATAGCATCTGAGGTTGCATTAATCGAGGATACACGACAGAAGGAATTGTTCTATTTCCAAACTTCACCTTCAACAAGCGTAGATTTATTTCAAAAATTTTTCCGAATCACATGTCTTTCTCGTAAGACCAAGAGAAAAAAAAGAATCAAATCACACCATCTCTGTAATAGGTAAATGCCTCCTTTTCTCCTGAAGTTGTCGGAATTATTTGCAATAAGATATTGGCTACAATTGAAAAGGTCTTATCAATAAAATTTCCATTTATCCGCGATCTAGGCATAGCTAGCAATCCATTTTATAATTCTTCTCATTCCCTCTCGGGGGAAAATGATCCCACAAAGAAAAGAATTGTACAGTACGAAATAACATAAAAATAGATTGATTTGAAAAAAAAGATTATGGGCTTTTTATTCCAATTGTTCCTTTTTTATAGGAATCAATAAGAAAAGGTCCAACCCGGTTCGATTTCATCCTAATGTAGTAGTATACCAACGAAGCGAACTATTCCGATTTCGTTGAAGTTACAGATTCAAATAACTCGAGAAATTTGTATTGAATTATGATACAAAGAGGAAAAAATCATTCTATGATGAAAATAGAATAACCACCTCTTTTTTATGTTATGTACATAGCAGGTATACAATCCACTATACAAAATGTTTTATCAATCTAGAATAGAGGGGTGAGGGAAGGGGTTTGTTGTTGAGAATTCTAAAGTCGGAAAGAAATTTGAGAATTTGTAAGGTATGGAATCGTAGTCTATATAGAATTATGATAGAAAGGTATCCATTAACCCTAGTCTAAAAAATCTAGACCTATTAATCAGTTGATTCGTTCTAATTCATTGATTTAATGGATTCGAATCGAATTTCTAGTAGGAGTCGTTTTTGCAAACACAAACCCCCTTTTCCTTTTCAAAATTACAAATAAAAAAATTTCGTAAAAAAATAATTGTCTTGAGGCCTCGAAAGATCTTTCTTTACTTTGATGAAAAATTTTCTATTTTTATTTAGAATATTTTGTAATATATAGTTCAAATATATAGTTAAAATGGATTGGTCATACTTATCCAATCCAATAATCTAGAATGAAATATGAAGAACTCACTATTCACTTGGTTTTTGATTCATAATCATTATGTAGGAGAGATGGCCGAGCGGTTCAAGGCGTAGCATTGGAACTGCTATGTAGGCTTTTGTTTACCGAGGG